TATATGGTAGTGTAGATTAGTGGGAGGGTCAGGGGGGCGGTGAGGAGAAAATAAAGGGGATAGTTTATGGGGGTGATAGATATAGGCTTGTTGTGAGCAAGGATAAATGTCTTATATGCTAAGGAGAGGTAAGCATAGGCCCTAACACATGCGGCGATTATTATTAGAACTGTTAGTAGCGGGCTCAGGGAGGATATAGCGGAGGATAAGGCAAGTCATTTTATTGTAAACCCAAATGCCGGGGGAAGCCCGCTAAGGGATAGCAGGGCTAAAGCCAGGAATATTAGGGATCTTTTGTCTATTGTGTCTGGCATATTAGATTGGGAAAATCTGGCTCGAGCTTTTGTTTGAGACATGGGGTAAAGAAGGGCGACGGTGATAGTTGAATAAATTAGGAAGTAAGGGGGAAAAGATTGTGGAGAGGATACAATTAGTATTGTTATTCATCCTGTTTGATTAATTGAGGAGTAAGCGATAATTTGTCGAATTAGAGTTATGTTTATTATTGCTTGGGCTCCTCAGAGGATAGAGGTGAGTGCGCAGATTGAAATGACGATTTTTCTTGACCTTAAGAGGGGGACTTGTGCGAGAATAAAAATTGGCGCGAGTTTTTGGGGAATGATAAGAAACAAGCAGTTAAATCATGAGATAGAAGAAAAAGCGGGGAGAACTCAGTAGTGAAGGGGAATAAGTCCGATTTTAAGGGATAGTCTGGTGATGACTATTCAGTGGCTCAGGGTTTCTAGGGGAAGAGGAAGGAGGGAGAGTATTACTCCGACTAGCAGAAGATAAGATCCAACTTCTTGGAAGAGAAAGTAGATAAAGGCTATGAAGTTTTCTTGTCGGGCCTTAGCTTGAGTTAGAATAATTACGAATGAAATTAAGTTAATTTCTATTCCAATTCAAATAAAGAATCAAGTAGAGCTTCTTAGAGCTATTAGAGTTCCAATTAAGCTTGAGATATAAAATATTGATAAACGTGTCATAACAAAGATAGGAAGGGAGTTTAACCCCTCTGGTCAGGGTTAGAAGTCCTGGGCTTTTCTCTCTATCTTAAAATATTCAGCTGAGGGATCCCTCGTATCACTCATACAGTGTTCCCAGGATTAAAACCAAGATGAATGAGGCTCACATTAAAGAGGAGATGAGATGCGTTGAGCTAAATGATAAAAATGGAATTGGGATGATTAGGGCCAATTCGATGTCAAATACGAGAAAAATGACAGCAAGGAGGAAAAATCGTATGGAAAAGGGAATTCGGGCTATATCTTTTGGGTCGAAGCCGCATTCGAAGGGAGAAGATTTTTGTCGATCTAGTAGTCTTCGGGTGTGTGCTATTAGTCCGAGGAGGATTAGAAGAGGGGGCACAATAAGGGTAATAAGGAGGAATGTTCTGTAGGAATTCATTAGAAGTATAGAGAGTTAAACTCTAAGGCGATTCAGTATCAATGAAGGCTCACTTCGGTGAAATACTTCTTTATCTTTAGGCTGTGGGCATCCTTTGGGCCGAAACCAATTACATCTATAATGCTTCTAAAGACCGCGGAAGGAAAGTTTCTATCTTAAGTTTACAAGACTTTTGCTTGTTGCAAAGCTTCACGGTCTTATAGGGGATTTTATGACCCCCATCAGTAAATGCAAAGGTAAAGGAAGATTCAGACTACGTCAACGAAATGTCAATATCAGGCGGCGGCTTCGAATCCGAAGTGATGAGCCGGGGAGAATTGATGAGTTAGGTGGCGACAAAGGCAGATAATGAGGAAGGTTCTACCAATAAGAACGTGGGCTCCGTGGAATCCTGTGGCAACATAGAATACTGCTCCGTATACTCTGTCTGCGATTGAGAAGGAGGCTTCTATGTATTCTGTGGCCTGAAGAATGGTAAAGTATACTCCAAGGAGGGCTGTGGCGGTTAGTCCTTGGGTTATTCCGGCTCAGTTACTTTTGATTAGTGAGTGGTGGGCTCAGGTGACTGAAACCCCTGAGGCGAGAAGTACTGCGGTGTTGAGAAGGGGGACGGAGAACGGGTTAAGGGGGAAAACTCCGGAGGGGGGTCATACTCCCCCGATTTCTGGGGTTGGGGCAAGGCTGGATTGAAAATAAGCTCAGAAAAATGCAAAAAAGAAGCAAACTTCAGAAGTAATGAAGAGGATTATTCCTCATCGGAGTCCTTTTCCCACTTTAGATGTATGGAATCCTTGAAAGGTTCTTTCTCGGGAGACATCTCGTCATCATTGGATTATAGTGAGAATGATTAGTGTTGCTCCGCATAGGGCTGGGATAGTGGAAAACCCGTGTATTCAGGCTGCAGTTCCGGAAGTAAGAGCTAGAGCTCCTACGGAGCCTGTAATTGGTCAGGGGCTAACTTCTACGAGGTGGAAGGGGGTTCGTAACATTTTACGTTGTTTAGGTTCTAATCTTTTTGCTTGGAAGGCAAGTGTACGGCTAATACTGACAACGTCATATCTGCAGATATTCTGCTACTTCAGCTTGAAGGGCTGATATGTTTAAACAACCAGATATGGCTTTAGAGATTTTTTTCTTTCTTTACATCTTCAGTGTAATGCTTTGTTTAAGCTACTTAAGCTTACAGCTGGAGGATTATTGGAATTAATATTACTGCTCCGGTTGTTAGAAGGATAGATGGGAGGGGTCTTTTTTCTGTTGAGGATCTTGGGTTGGAGGTTTCTGTGAGAGTTTTTTGGGTTCCTTTGGCTGTTATAATTTCGTTTCACCCATGATCTAAGAGGTTTTTAGAATTGTTTCTGAGGATTAGTCTGGAGAGGTTGATGGGGAGGGAGGTTAGATCTTTGAGGTGTCATATTGAGGTTAGGAAGAAGGCTATGGGGGCTTTTGATGGGGGGTTTGAGTAGGAAAATAGAACAAGAAGAGCACCAAGGATTAGCCCTCTGATTAAGGGAATTGAGGGGCTGACCGTTAATAATATTGGGGAGGTTGGGGGGCTAAAGTTTTCTCTCAGAGATCATTGTATAATTGCCCCCCCAACAATGGCCCCGATGGACAGGGTTGTTATTGGGGAGTATACATTTTTGTTGGAGTCGGTAACATTTCTGGTGGGGGGTTGGTTATACCTGGATCAGAGCATAAGGAATCTCAGGCGTAAAGAGTATGCAGCCGTTAAGGCTAGAGAGGCGAGAAATCAGTAAAGAATGGGCCCTGGAATTAGAGAGAGTTCCGTAGCTTGGATAATTAGATCCTTGGAGTAGAAAGCAGCTAGGAATGGGGTTCCTATTAGAGCAAAATTAGCAATATTTATGGCCGCGGATGTGGTGGGGAGTGAGCTTCTTAGGTGTCCTACTAGTCGGATATCTTGGGTTCTAGAATGGAGGTGGATAATATTTCCTGCAGCTAGAAATAGAAGGGCCTTGAATAGGGCATGAGTGAGGAGGTGAAATAGGCAGATTATTGGGGATATAAGAAATAGGGCGGAAAATATGAGACCTAACTGTCTGAGGGTAGATAGGGCAATTACTTTTTTTAGGTCGTTTTCTTTGATGGCGGCTAGCCTTGCTATACTGGCTGTTAGGAGGCCTAGAAGGAGGGTTGATGTTTTGAATGTTTGGGAAGTTGTTAGAAATGGGAAAAATCGGATTAGAATGTATACTCCCGCGGTTACGAGGGTTGAGGAATGAACTAGTGCTGACACGGGGGTGGGGGCAGCTATGGCTGCGGGGAGCCAGGCTGAGAAGGGTATTTGAGCCCTTTTTGTTATTGCGGCTAGAAAAAGGAGTGCTTGAGCAAGTCTGGGAACTTGATTTATTCTTATGAGGTTTCAGTGGGAGAGATTAAGACAGAGAGCTATGGCGGCAATAAGACACGCATCTCCGACTCGATTTATTAGGGCTGTGATAACCCCTGCGGCAAGGGATTTTTTATTTTGGTAGTAAATAACCAAGCAAAAGGAGACTAGGCCTAGCCCGTCTCACCCCAGGATTAGGGCAATAAGTCTAGGAATAAAGATTAGGAGACTTATTCTAAGAACGAAGAGGACGACTAATAAAGTGAATCGAGGAGGAGTATTGTCTGTGTCTATGTAGTAGTAGGAATATCAGAGTACTCTTCTTGAAATTATTATGACTACTTCAGCAAATAAAATGGATTTGGTGTCTAGAATCAGGGGGAGGATAATGGATGCCGGTCCTATTTTTATTAGTGATCATTCTAGTAGCGAGGACTTTCAAAGGAATTTTCTTAGGCTTAAGGGGAGAAGGATAAGAGCAAACAGAATTAAGAGTATTGAGTAGACCTTATTAACGGTAACTCTTTTAGATAGATTGAGGGGGGATTTCATGGCCCATAAATATTATTATCTTTAGAATCACAATCTAATATTTTATTTAAACTATATGAGCAGGGCTTAGGGAGACCTAATTTTGGCTTTGAAGGCCAATAGTTTGTTTAACTTAAAGCCCTAGTTTGGAGGGAAAGGGATTAAACCTTTTCTGAGAGCTTCAAAGGCTCTAGTGCTTCTTACACTATCTTCCAAGGTTCACAGTAGGATTTCTGGGGATAAAATAATTAGGTTTAGCGGTGCTCAGTGTAGCCCAATAATTGAAAAGGAGATAGATTTAGCGGCGGGTTTTAGGGGAGTTTGCTCTGATAATGTCCCGTGCGTAGACTGCGAGAATAAGTACAGAGAATAGGCCCCAGTAATAAAGGTGGTAGCCAGGAGAATGGGAAGAACTAAGGTATTAGAAGCTAAGATAGCAAGGACCAGTAGAATTTCTCCTATTAGATTAATGGTAGGTGGGGCGGATATGTTGGCTGAATTCAGTAAAAATCAGAGTATGGTTAGTATAGGGTAGATGGTTAGGAGTCCCTTTCTCATAGTTAGTCTTCGAGATCCGGACTGGGTGTACCACTGATTTGCGGCTATAAATATCCCAGAGGAGCAGGCTCCGTGAGCAACTATCAAAGTAAGGGCCCCGTCTCATGCTCAGGTTGAATTAGAGAAGGCTGCGGCCATGATAATGGCTATGTGCCCAATAGATGCATAGGCAATTAGGGCCTTTATATCCCTTTGTCGGAGGCAGATTAGCCTAGTTAATAGGCCTCCTCAGAGACAAAATCTTGATAGGCCGGGGAGTACTTTTGGTCTTATTATTATGAAGGGGGCCCTTACTCGGATCAGGCCAAACCCCCCTAACTTAAGAAGCACCCCAGCGAGGATTATTGAACCCGCCACAGGGGCCTCTACGTGGGCTTTGGGGAGTCAGAGATGAGAGACGAAGATTGGTATTTTTACTAGGAAGGCGAGGATTATGATCAGCCATCAAAGGGCTGGGGCGGCAGAGAGTTGGGTTGTTGGGCCCACTATATACGGAGAGAAGAAGGATGAGTGATTTCTTTCTATGTTTAGAAAAATAATATTAACCAGAAGGGGAAGGGAGGCAGCTAGAGTGTAAAATAGTATATAGAGGCCAGCTTGTACTCGTTCTGGTTGATACCCTCAGCTGAGGATTATAATGATTGTAGGGATCAGGGAAGTTTCGAAGAGAATGAAGAAGGTAACAAGAGATCTAGAGTGGAAGGCTAGAATAAGGGTGATGTTTAGGAAGACTGTAATTATACAGAATGATCTCAGTTTTCTTAATATTTTAGTAGGGTTTATAGAGTAGATTATAAGGGCTGAGATTCACAAGGATAGAACGGAAAGTTCCCCTCTTATTAGGTCAGAGGTGCATATTGTGGAGAAGGAGGAGAAGGAGAGGGTTTCTGAGTTTAGAGATGCTAGTCATAAGAAGGTAACAATAAACAGGGAATGGGGAACAGGGGTTCAGTTAGCCTTGTTAATAAGTCTGGTAATTAGTCTGGATGAGGATGCAAGGAAGAGGGCTATCATGGATTGGTTTTTATAAGGTTTATTGACTCCTTTCCTTGCCTTCGAAGAAGGGAGACTAGGAGAGCGAGCCCCAGGCTGGCTTCACACGCCCCTAACACTAGAAGGGAGAGGGCCATGTAAAAGTTTGAAGAATAAAGACTGGATAGGACAGCTAGAACAAGGCCTAATATGATTGTTTCTAGGGCGATTAGGAGGTTTAATAGGTGGGAGCGGTGGAAGCAGAGAGTTGCTGCCCCGCAGACACAAATAAAATAGGCAAGAGTGGATAGAGTCATAGATCGACAAGTGAGTTAAACACTTTTGAACTGTTTTCAAGACAGCTTTCCCTCGGGGTTCGATCAGAGATAGCCAGGAGGCTGGTTCTTCCTAATTAACAGTTAGGGGCTGTATAAAGCTTCTACCTCTAAGTCGGGGTTATTACCGTAGTTAGAGTAAAAATCTAAAGCTTAATTCTCAGCCACCGACTTATTGAGGGGAAATTGTTTTGTCTCAGATAAGATGAAGGAGAGGCGATAGGATAAAATAGAGGAAGTAAGCAATGGTAAGATATCGCCCTAAATCTGTGTAGGGGTATTCTACCGGGCATCTTCCAATTCAAGTTAGGAGGACTATTGTTCTTACTAGAAATCAAAATAGAACTTGATTGGCTGGGTAGAATCTTATTCTTCGAAACTTAGCTAGATGCGTAAGGGGGGGAATAAAAAGAACTAGTATGGCAGCAAATATGGCAATAACCCCCCCCAGTTTATTTGGGACGGATCGAAGGACAGCATAGGCTCATAGGAAGTACCACTCCGGTATAATGTGTAGGGGGGTTACTAGGGGGTTGGCAGGGATAAAGTTTTCTGGGTCAGATAGGAGGTAAGGTCTAAGGAGAACAATTGCTATAAGAGTTATAGATAAAACAAAGATTCCGACTAGATCTTTAGTGGTGTAGTAGGGGTGGAAGGGAATTATATCGGAGTCGGTCTTGATTCCCAGGGGGTTGTTGGAACAGGTTTGATGAAGGAATAGGAGATGTGCAACCGATGCAGCAGCGATTACAAATGGGAGTAGGAAGTGTAGGGCGTAGAATCGGGTCAGAGTTGCAGAGTCCACTGCAAAGCCCCCTCAGACCCATAAGACTAAGGATTTTCCTAGGTAGGGGAAGGCGGAAAGGAAGTTAGTGATTACTGTTGCAGCTCAGAAGGATATTTGTGCTCAGGGAAGAACATATCCTAGAAATGCTGTGGCCATAGTTAAGATTAGAATAATTACACCGACGTTTCAGGTGTCTTGGAAGAGGTATGAGCCATAATAAATGCCCCGCCCGACATGGCAGTATAGGCAGATAAAAAATCAGGAAGCCCCGTTTGCGTGTATAAGGCGGATAATTCATCCCCTATTAACATCTCGTATGACATGTCTTATGGAGTCAAAAGCCATGTTAATGTCCGGAATATAATGTATAGATAAGAATAGGCCGGTAAGGATTTGGATTACAAGGCAGGTTCCTAAGAGGGAGCCGAAGTTTCATCAAGAAGAAAAGTTTATTGGAGAGGGAAGATCAACCAGGGAGTTGTTTAGGATTTTGATAATTGGATGGGATTTTCGTAAGGGTATTCGCATAGCTCAGAAAACAATAGTATTGACTGTTAGCTCCCAAAGCTAGGGTTCTGTTTAAACTATTTTCTGAAGAGGAGTAGGGTCGAAGGGCTGCTTTGGAAATTTGAATTAAGGAGGCTACCCCAACCAAAGCTAGAAGAAGGACGATTCCGTGGGAAATTAGGAGGATTCTATTCGGGAGATCCATTACTTGAATTCCATTTTTTATGGTCTCTAAGGCTTTTCTTATAGGGGCTCTCGCCTGATTTATGGGGTAGTGTATTTGGGCGCTTTCTACTGACACGATAAGAAAAATTAGGGTTGCGGGTCCTGATAGGCCTGTGGACAATAGCATTTCATTTGGGGTTATAACCGAGATATAAGAGAATATAACTAGAAGTCCGCCGATGTAAATAATATAGACTACAAGGCCGTATCAAGTTTGGGCTTCTATGGCTAGAACCAGACAAGATGCTAGAGCTAGAGAAAGAAGAATTGCTCCAAGAATAACGGGCTGTGACATGAAGGGGAAAACGAATACCAGGGCTATAGATAGGCAGCAGATTGTTGTTGTGGTCATATTATTACATTGAAATTTTGCAACTCAATTATCCTCCCACTTGAATGCCATAATTACCCCCCCCCCCCCCTATTGGGGGAAAAAGGATAGCTCCCCGAAATTAATTTTAGGTTTAAAATTGATCGGGGATTTTCCTGGGGGGGGTAATTATGAGGGAAATAGTCACAGTAGGAAATTTGTTTTGGGACTGATTTCTGAGAAATCTTTGTGGGATTTTTCGGGGATAATCGGCTAATGTGGGGGGTTATGGCCCGGGGAGGGTTATTTTTTTTGGGGGGGTCTTTGGTCGGGGTTTTTCATGGGTTAGTTGGTTAATTCGGGGATTGCTGCCAAAGTCCTTGCTAGAACCGAATCGGGGTTTTTCATAGATAAATTGGTTTACTCAGCGATTATTGTCAAAAACTTTTTGTCAAAACCGAATCGGGGTTTTTCATAGATAAATTGGTTTACTCAGCGATTATTGTCAAAAACTTTTTGTCAAAACCGAATCGGGGTTTTTCATAGATAAATTGGTTTACTCAGCGATTATTGTCAAAAACTTTTTGTCAAAACCGAATCGGGGTTTTTCATAGATAAATTGGTTTACTCAGCGATTATTGTCAAAAACTTTTTGTCAAAACCGAATCGGGGTTTTTCATAGATAAATTGGTTTACTCAGCGATTATTGTCAAAAACTTTTTGTCAAAACCGAATCGGGGTTTTTCATAGATAAATTGGTTTACTCAGCGATTATTGTCAAAAACTTTTTGTCAAAACCGAATCGGGGTTTTTCATAGATAAATTGGCCGCGGGGTTTATGGGGATAGAGTAAATGTAAGGGCGATTAGGGGAGCTAAGATAGTGAGGGCAACTGGAAGGAATCTTTTTCAAGTTATTCTTATTAGCAGGTCGTATCGAAGTCGGGGGAGGGTCGCCCGGGCCCATAAGAAGACAAAGGCAATGAAGGCGCTCTTTATTCAAAGAGGTAGCCCTAGAGTCAGGGGTGTTTCTGGGGTGGAGGCTCCTAGAAATAGGGTTGCGGTTAGAAACGAGAGGAAGAGGATGTTAGCGTACTCTGCTATAAATAGGAGGGCGAAGGTTGCGGCACCATATTCAATATTGAACCCAGATACAAGCTCTGACTCCCCCTCGGCAAAGTCGAACGGGGCCCGGTTGGTTTCAGCGAGAGAGGTGGTTATTCAAAGAAGGGCGAGGGGGGCAGCGATAAGTACAAGTCAGTAGAGTTTTTGGGAGCCTGTGTAGGCTTGAATATTAAATGATTGTACGAGGATCAGGGGGAGGATAAGGATTAGAATTATAGATACTTCGTAGGAGATTGTTTGAGCAATTCCTCGCACAGCTCCGAGGAGGGCGTATTTTGAGTTGGAGGCTCACCCCGCTATGAGGGTTACGTAGACTCTTAGTCTGGAAATGCAAAGGAATAGTAAGATTCCTCGTCTTATTTGTAGTGAGGAGTGGGGGGATAAGTAGAGAGCTCAAGGGATCAGGGCTAGTGCTAGGCCTATTGTAGGGGCTATAAGGAAGAGAACTCCAGTAGAGTATCTGGGTTTAAGAAGTTCTTTGGTGAAGAGTTTGAGGGCATCAGCTAGAGGTTGGGGGGCTCCTGTGAGGCTGACCTTGTTAGGGCCCTTTCGGGTTTGGCTATACCTTAGGATTTTTCGTTCTATTAAGGTGAAGAATGCTACGGAGACTAAGATGGGGACAATTGTTAGAAGGCTGTATGTGAGGAAGAGGGGCATGAGTTGGGGAAGGTTTCTTCTATTTAGATCTTAAGTCTAATGCACTGATCTGCCACCCCAACTGTGCTAGAGAAGTCTCATTTTTTGATTGCAGGTCAAGTCTTTTATTTTAAAGTATAGCACCGGCAATCCTGATGGCGGGGCCTCTTTTCGGTCCTAAGCCGAGGGTACTACTTATACTAATCAGGGGTTTATTTAAACTTGTATTTTATATGGAGTCTTTTGGGTTAAATTTTGTTTATGTCCGTGCTGTCCTTTCGTACTGGCCGGGCAGGTAATAGGGTCGAGGATAGAAACCAACCTGCTTACGCCGGTTTGAACTCAGATCATGTAGGATTTTTATGGTCGAACAGACCAACTTTCTTTAACTTCTGCGTTAAAGAGGGCTCCTAGTCCAACATCGAGGTCGCAATCTCCTTATTCGATAGGGTCTCTATTAAGGAATTACGCTGTTATCCCTACGGTAGCTTTTTTATATTCAGTAGAACTGGTTTTATTCTTTATTTAGCTTAAAATTACAGGGGTTTTTAATTTCCCTGTTGTTGCCCCAACAAAAGCCGATTTATAATTGTCTATTTTAAATTATACTTTGGGCTTAAGCTCGATAGGGTCTTTTTGTCCTTCGATTGGATCAGGGCTTTTTCACCCTGAGATTAGTTTTAATTTATGGCTCAGGAGACAGAGAGTTTTTCGTCGAACCGTTCATTCTAGCCTATAATTATTAGGCAATTGACTATGCTACCTTTGCACGGTCAGGTTACCGCGGCCGTTTACTTTAAAAGCACTGGGCAGGTTTGGCTTTTCATGAAAGTCGAAAAGTGATGTTTTTGTTAAACAGGCGAAAACTTTTTTGCCGAGTTCCTTCTGAACTAATTTTTTTATTTTTTTACTTTTTTTATTTTTATCTTTGTAGAAGAATATTTCGATAATTACTTGTTTCAGCATTTTCTTTCAGGGGGAGGGTTTTTCCTGTGGGTCAGGTGGGATTCTTAGGGGTTATTTTTTATTGTTTTAGGGAGGGCTTCTTCTTGAAACAGAGGGGGCTATTTTTAGGCCTTATTTATGGGGTTTAATGGTGGGCCTTAAGGGTGGACTTGGGGGTTATCCCCCGAGTCCTCAGCCCAGACTTGAGCTTCTGATTAGGCAGATTTTTCTGACAACCAGCTATTTTTCTCTGCGGTATGCATTTCACTTCTTACCACAACTCTTCTCATAATATTTCTACAGGATTGAGTGGGACCTTTTCTGGTTGTGGTAAGCTCAGAGAGTTTCGGGGGACCTCTATGGAGAGATTTTTTCTGGCCGAACCATGATACAAAAGGTACTCTGGTTAAAAGATACTTTTTTTTCTGGGAATTTCTTTTCAGGGGAAGTTGGTTAGAGTGGAGGTCTTTATATTTTAAGTTTTATGTGGGTGGGTTTAGTTGGAACAGAGTACTTTGGGGAAGATCTTCTCGGTGTAAGGGAGGGGCATTTTTAATGCTTTACTCTGGTAAGGGGCACCTTCTGGTACCCCTACTTTGTTACGACTTGTCTCTTCTTTTGAGGAGAACGACGGGCGATGTGTGCACGCTTTATTGCTCTATTCATGGGGGTTCTTTGTCCCATTACTTTCAAGTCCTTCTTTTTCTTTTTTTCATTCGGGATTCCGAGCTTGGTGGATACTGTAGCCCATCTCTTCTTGTCCATGGACTGCACCTTGACCTGACGTTCTAGAGGTTTCTATTGGGCATACTGGCTTTTTTAGGTGGGCTGGCGACGGCGGTATACAGGCTGAGGGGCGAGGACAAGTGGGGTTAGTTGTGGAATATCAGTTCTAGGACAGGCTCCCCTGATGGGGTATAAAGGGCCGCCAAGTTCTTTGGGTTTTAAAGGTTTTTCGTAGTGCCCTAGTGTTTAAGTTTTAGGGCTAGAATAGCGGGGTGTCTAATCCCGGTTTTATAGCTAGCTTTGAGGGGTTTTATTGGGAGCAAGGGCTTAGGGGAGGTGTGATTTTACTCTTATTGTTTTTATTGGCTCCTTGTGTTTATCTACCCCCTTTTTACTGTTTGATGTTGTCTTAGATTTTCTGTGTAACCGCGGCTGCTGGCACAGGATTAGCCAATCTTTATTCTTTTTAACTGAGTCTAACTGGAGTTAATGGCTCAATATTGATCACTGAAGTTGTGGAGAGAGATGAATTTTTGATTATATCTAATTCATTTTCTGAAAAATTTTTAATTTGATTCAGGGTGCCCACTGGGATCGGAAGGGTATCATGTGTATATTTTTAGGGAGAGAACTGGGGGTCAGAACCAAACCTTTAAGTTTGGCAGAGAAAGAGTTCTTTATCTTTGGGTTATGAGTCCAATAGCTTTATTAGCTTACCCTGCCTGGTAAGGAAAATTTTGGGGCGGTCCCCTCTTTGAATTTGCAATTCAATGTTTTAGTAAACTACAAAATTGTTAGGCTAAGGGGGTTCCTTTGGTAGATTTACAGTCTACAGTTTTGAATAAACTATTAGCCCACCTTTTGTCGGAGTGGTCATTAGTGTAAAGGGTTAAAAGAAGGGCGAAGATAAAGGCCTGTACACACCTTACTATTACTTCAAAGAGAGAGTATCCCACTGAGATGGTGAATAGGAGAGCAAATGAGGAGGAGGTAGAGGCGGAGATAAGGTAGGAACTTAAAAGGGAAAGAACTAGGTGTCCGGCTGAGATATTAGCTGCTAATCGAATAGTCAGAGTAATGGGTCGAACTAGGATTCTGATAGATTCGACAATCACTAGGAAGGGGTTAATTAATCTTGGGGCTCCGGGGGGGAGGAGGTGTGATATGAATAGACCCAGATTTGTTGTTAGTCTAGAAAAGATAAATATTCTTCAGAGGGTTAGGGCTAGTGTAATGTTTAGTACTAGATGTCTTGTGGGGGAGAATACGTAGGGAAGTAGGCCAAAAAGGTTTACCATTAGAATTCTGAAGAATAGGGGTACAAAAAGGGAGAAGGTTCCTGGTAAGGACTTTCTTTTTGTTATAGAGATTTGTATCTGTATGTATTCTTTAGACCTCCTAGAGAGGGTTTGGGTTTGTCTGGGAAAAACTCAGAGGGTTTTGGTAGTTATTAAAAATAGGCCCAGGGGAATTAATCAGGTTGGAAGAAAGAGATTAAAGGAATTTGAGTGAAAGTCTAGGGCGGAGAAAATGTCTCTTAGCATTGTTTATCAGTTTCAAGATTTTCCTGGGAGATTAAGGATAGGAGAGGGAAGTTTTCTTCCTGAAGTTTGAGATGTTTTAGTCGGTCTTGCTGTTTTTCACCTGCCTAGAGCAACTCATACAATAATGAGAAGGATGATAATGGAGGGGTAAATTAAGTGGCAGATAGGGGCTATTTGGGGCATATTAGAGGGTTACTTTTAGTTTTTTAGGCTTGACAAGCCTATGTTTTATGTTTAAACTAAACACTCTGGGTCTATCTTTTTAGTCATGAGATGAATTTGTTGGGGGAGATTACTTCGAGAGAGATGGGTATGAAGGAGTGATTTGCTCCGCAGATTTCTGAGCATTGGCCATAATAAACTCCGGTTTTTGTGGGGAATAAGTTTACTTGATTAAGTCGTCCGGGAATGGCGTCCGCTTTTACTCCCATAGAAGGTACTGTTCAGGCATGAATGACGTCTGCTCCGGTTACTAGAACTCGGATATGAGTTTGGGAGGGTATGATTGTTCGGTGGTCAGTTTCAAGAAGGCGAAACCTTCCTGTTTTTAGGTCTAAAGGGGGGGTCATATAGGAGTCAAATTCTAGTGATTTAAGGTTTCTTTTGATGTCTGAGTATTCATAGCTTCAGTATCATTGATGTCCGATTGCTTTGAGGGTTAAGGCGGGGTCTGTTACTTCGTCTATTAAGTACAGGATTCGAAGAGAGGGTAGGGCTAGAGAAATCAGGATGATGGAAGGAAGAATAGTTCACGAGATTTCTAGTTGGTGTCTTTCCAGGAGATTTCGGCAGGTTAACTTGTTTCTTATAAGCAGGGCGGTTGCGTAACCAACCATAATTATGATTAAAACAAGGATTATTATGGCATAGTCGTGGAAGAATACTAGCTGTTCTATAACGGGGGATGATGCGTCTTGGAATCCTCAGGTGTTTCATGAAGTCATATTTTTTATAGGGTTTTAAGTGTGAGTTTGGGTCTTTCGGTGTTGGTGTGGAATTCGTGGGGTAGACGGTTTTGTCATTCTAGGGAGGAGGTTGTGTATTCTCTTCAGATAGATGTACGAGCTTTAATTATTCTTTCTCATACGATAAGTACAAAGATGAGGGTTCCTACTAAAGAAATTATAGACCCCATAGATGATAGAGTATTTCATCCGGTGTAGCAGTCTGGGTAATCGGAGTATCGTCGAGGTATCCCTCCTAATCCTAGAAAGTGTTGGGGAAAGAAGGTCAGGTTTACTCCGATGAATATAGTGATGAAATGGGCTTTGAGTCACCGGGGTTGGAGGGTCACTCCTGTTAGGAGGGGGTATCAGTGGATGAAGCCTGCAAATAAGGCAAATACGGCTCCTATTCTTAGGACATAGTGAAAATGAGCTGTTACGTAATAGGTGTCGTGAAGTAGGGTATCAAGAGAGGAGTTTGACAGGACAATTCCGGTTAGTCCTCCGACGGTGAATAGAAAAATAAACCCAAGAGCTCAGTATATTTGAGGACTTAGTTTGTTTCTAGACCCGAAGATTGTTGCAAGTCATCTAAATACTTTAATTCCCGTGGGAATGGCAATTACTATTGTCGCAGAAGTAAAATAGGCTCGGGTGTCTACATCCATTCCGACAGTGAATATATGGTGGGCTCAGACAATGAATCCGAGAAGTCCAATAGATAGCATTGCGTAGATTATTCCTAGGTGTCCAAAGGCTTCTTTTTTTCGTGAGTGTCTAGTTACGATGTGGGAGATAATTCCGAAGCCAGGTAAGATTAGAATATAGACTTCGGGGTGTCCGAAAAATCAGAATAGGTGTTGGAATAGAACTGGGTCGCCTCCTCCTGCAGGGTCGAAAAAGGAGGTGTTGAAGTTTCGGTCTGTTAGGAGCATGGTGATGGCTCCCGCAAGTACTGGGAGAGAGAGAAGAAGAAGGATTACGGTAATTTTTACGGCTCATACTAGGAGGGGTAGGCGCTCCATAGTGAGTCCCCTGGTTCGAAGATTAATTACCGAAGTGATGAAGTTTACGGCGCCTAGGATGGAGGAGGCTCCTGCTAGATGTAATGAGAAGATTGCGAGGTCTACAGATGCTCCCGCATGAGATGTGATGGAGGCTAGCGGGGGGTATACAGTTCATCCGGTTCCAGCCCCGCTTTCTACTGCAGCAGAGGCTAGTAGAAGGGTTAGGGCAGGGGGGAGAAGCCAAAATCTTATGTTATTTATTCGAGGAAATGCTATGTCTGGGGCCCCAATTATTAGGGGGATAAGTCAGTTTCCAAACCCACCGATTATAATGGGTATAACTAGGAAGAAAATTATTACGAAAGCATGGGCTGTTACGATTACATTATATAGTTGATCGTCTCCCAGGAGTGCCCCTGGTTGTCCTAGCTCTGCTCGAATTAGGAGGCTCAGGGCTGTTCCTGCGAGCCCAGATCAAATTCCTAGGAGGAAATATAGAGTACCGATATCTTTGTGGTTTGTGGAAAATAGTCATCGCAT